CTTTTAGAAAAAAATCCCAAATAGAATTCTCATTTTGATTTCGAATTTTGAAATTTCGAATATTTGAATTGGAGTTTTTCTTTTTTTTAACCGAATTCTTGTTATGATTTTTCTTCCTTTACTACCCACAATCAAAGAGTTAGTGAGACTTCCTTTCTTTGGCATACCCACCTATTTTTTGTTTTTGGTGAATTTAAGGGGTTTGTTTCTCCTGTTTATCCGAGATTCAACAAAAAAAATAAGGATAAAATCCATTGAAACGTGCTTTTGTTTTCCGTTTTATTTTTATGTTCTGCTCGGAACGAGCCGTTCCGAGCAAGCCAAGCTTATCAGAATGACTTTATTTCGATGACTCAAGCAACTACGAGTGTCCAGTTACAAACAATAAAAAATACAATTAATGGGTAAATAAAAACGATACAACTTTTTGTATTTCAATATTTTTTTGTATTTCAATATTTATTATTATAAATATAAAATTTGGAATTATTTATAATTATAGGGCTATACGGACTCGAACCGTAGACCTTCTCGATAAAAGAGATCGAACTGGTTCTTATCAAAATGATTCGAACTCTTTCAAAGACCCAACATGCATTTTTTTTTGCATTGGGCTCTTTCATTAACTGCTAAAAATATTAGTTAGTCTACCATATTTTTTTCTGCCAAGAAAAAAAGGAAACGGCTCTACGTGCTCGAATTCATTATTTGGATTTTAATATAGGAACACTGCCAAAGTCTTTCAAAGAAAGGTTATCTTGACGTAGGTCTGCTTCTGGCCTAGATCAACCTAAGTTAAATGGAGTCTCTATCATCCTCATCCTGATTAAAGAATCAAATATGAAACTTCATACGCCTTAAGGTTCATAGGACAAAAAGAGAATTTTTGAGGTCCTTATACTCATTATGCCTAGCATTGAATAGGCTGGGTATTCACCTTATCAATATCTCAAATCAATGATGGATCTTTTTTGGTTCCTATCCTAAATGGACACCTGAATCGAACCGAACCCTTTGTCAGGCTATTGTTCTCTTGTTTTGTTCCCGAAAAGTCTGGAGTCAGACATTGATTTCTCAAAAAGACCAATTCTTTGATTGCATGACGGAATTCTTTGAAAAACATTGACGCGCGTGTAAACGAGGTGCTCTACCTAACTGAGCTATAGCCCTTGTGCTTGTGATACCCTTTCAATATCAAATATCATATTATGGAGATATTTTCTTGTCAAGATGAATATTACATGATCCAAGATCATATGATCTTTTTGATTGCTATTGTTTCGAAGTAATATTGTATTTATAATCGATCGATGGAATGGTACCCCTTATTTTTGTTTCTCTTTAATAATGCTAACTGGCCTACTTAACTCAGCGGTTAGAGTGTTGCTTTCATACGGCGGGAGTCATTGGTTCAAATCCAATAGTAGGTAGAACTTATTAGATACCACGTTCAATGGTATCTAATAAGTTTTTCTACTCACTTATTTTGTATCTCTTCTATCCTATTGGATTTTCGAATTGAAACTAAAATTTTTTTTCCTTACATCAGAAAGAATCCGATTCCGCTTGATTGTATTTGATTGGATTCAATCGACAGAAGCCCTATGTGTATAAACAAAAATTCTTTGGATTATTCTATTTGGGTGCACCAACTAGTTACGAAATTGCATTGAGAACCTCTACTCGTGTCCTAGCCCGTCTGAGAGCTAGATTTGCCTCAATTGTTTGTCTCTTGCTTTCAGCTTTCCTCAAACTAGCTTCCGCTATTTCAAGAGTTTGCTGAGCTTCTTGGGGATCAATGTCACTGCTCTTCTCCGCATCATTTACTAAAACGGTGATCTCGTTATTACCTATTCGAGCAAAACCACCCATTAGAGCCATTGTTAACCATTGGTCGTTAAAGCGTATTCGCAAAATACCTATATCTACGGCTGTGGCAATAGGCGCGTGATTTGGTAATACGCCAATTTGCCCACTATTCGTAGATAAAATGATTTCTTTCACTTCTGAATCCCAAACAATTCGATTAGGGGTCAGTACACAAAGATTTAAGGTCATTTCTTCAAATTGCTCTCCATTTCTAAGTTTGTAGCCTTCGCAGTAACTTCATCGATGTTACCTACTAAATAAAAGGCCTGCTCAGGAAGACCGTCTAATTCTCCAGACAGGATCAATTTAAACCCTCTAATTGTTTCTGCTAGACCAACATATTTTCCCGGAGAACCGGTAAATACTTCTGCTACGAAAAAGGGTTGTGATAAGAAACGCTCGATTTTTCGGGCTCTTGCTACGGTTAAACGGTCCTCTTCGGATAATTCATCCAACCCAAGGATAGCTATAATGTCCTGAAGTTCTTTGTAACGTTGTAAAGTTTGCTTAACTCTTTGCGCAGTTTCATAATGTTCCTCACCAACAATCCGGGGTTGGAGCATAGTTGACGTTGAGTCTAAAGGATCTACTGCCGGATAGATACCTTTGGCGGCCAATCCTCTTGATAGTA